TACACAGCATCTCTTTCTTTTATCAAAGGTTCTACCAATTGATATCTTTCCGCAAATAATTGAAATTCAATTTCTTGATCTGCATCTTCGATTTTTGAAAACTTATAAAATTCTTCCGTCAAGCCCTGATTGATGAACCTACAAAATCCCTCAAATTGGATCTGACTAAATCCAGGTATTGTGAACATTCCCTCATTTCCATTCCGGAACATCTTAATCTTAAGTTTCCTCTTTATCGAAAAATCCCATTCATTATTGATTCATTCTTCATCGAACTAACCATATGGATCGATAATGATGGAATGTATATTTTGTTTACTGAATCACATAAAATTTTTTAATTTTAGCCAATCCCATATCTGTATTTCATACGTATGAACAGAAACGAGACGGAGGAATGAAGAGCCCGTTCGGCACAAATTCGAATTTGCGACAGGTACAACAAATCGAAATGAATTGATAAAATATTCCTGAAAAAAAGATTCTGCTACTTCTACTTATATTACACTTATGGGGTCTTGTTCTTCTATTCCATAGATAGATATAGAATATTATAATTGATCTAATTTCTGCCTATTATTATGATATTACAATCAGATTGGGTACAAAAGAAGAACCGGCTTATGGATTCAATCCGCTTTTCTACTCAATTCAATATATATTTCAATGAAATATTCAAGCACGACGATATTCCATAGGAATAGTGCATAAGAGAGACTCCACTTTTTTTTTTCTGTGTAAAAACGGCTGTTCTGGGGTTTACATATACACATATATGTTGTTATAATTGAAAATTGAAAAAGATTGGATTGATATTGATTTTTGAAAAGAATTGATGCTGATTAGTCGTCAATCTATTTGCTTTTCTTATGTCATTAGGAAAACACAATTTGAGATATAAATTTTAAAACCGTTCACAAATTCAAAGTAAATGGGTAATGGTTCTTGCCCTGACTTTTTCAGTCTATGACCGAAAATCTATTTATTTTTCTTTTTTTCAATACAATAGAAATGAGAAAGGAAGTTTTCATTTTAAGCAGTGTGTCTCTTGAGATACAATCAACCGAAGAAAATAAAATAATCAAAACCGGATCCAATAAAAAATAGCGACTTGGTTTTGATTTGAAAAGGCATAACGGGAAAATGGGATTCAAGATCAAAAGGGGAGTTCATAGTTAGTAATAGAATATGGATAATCTCTTTATACACTTTGGGTTGGATTCGGCGGCATGGCCAAGTGGTAAGGCGGGGGACTGCAAATCCTTTATCCCCAGTTCAAATCCGGGTGTCGCCTGATTAACAAATTGGGATTTTATATTCGGTTAATCTAACTCGACGAATTATTGCTCTGCAGAAGCAGAAGCAAAGGACTGGGACTGTCGAGACTTTATTTTTAGAACCCGTAGATCTATAAGGGACAAAAGATTTTCCATTTTTTCTGAAAATCTCGGTACCAAAAAGGTTCCTAAAGAACACGAAATTTTTGCTCCTAGGATTGAAGAAGTATTATACAAAAGATGATCAAGACTTCATGATTATCTTATATTATACTACTTATATTATACTAACCCAGACTAAGATAGTGTCTACTGACACTGTCCGGAATTCAATTGGGCGGGCCGGTTGGAAATCCATTTATAGGAGTTGTGGAAGGCGCTGAATCTATTTTGTTTTGTCCAGACTCAGTCCACCCATAGACTCTGAGTGCTCAGACATTCAATCAGCAGAGTTGGTCGGCTCTTATAGAGTAAATCAAGGTAAAAAAAATGCTTGTGTTCTCGGGGGGTTACAAAAAAAGAATGTATGTATTTTATATTATATTATAGTAGTGGCGTCTACCAATTCTTTCACAGAAATAAAGACAGTAATACTCAAGATCAAATAGGAAGAGAGCTATTCCATAGATATTTATCTATTTTAATGGTGTATTTTTATGTCTTTTCTTTATGAAAGAAGGGTAAGAAAACCAAAAGAAACAATAGTTCTTACTATTCCTACATCTTCCATTAGAAGAAAGCATTCCTTTTTCTTTTTCCAAAGAAAGGGTGTATATCATATTTGTGCTTAATACTTCCTGACTCTACCATAAATCCCATATTACTTATAATAATACTAATAATTATACTATATAATTATAGTATAGGATTTGTTACGATTAGATTAATTGGATTGGTTCAGCAACCGTCCTAGGTCAAAATTCAATTTGAATTTTGACTCTGCGCTGTTGATTCCACTATGATTATTGATCAATAATGGAATAATTCCTTGATAGAGATAGGGGACATAATTTACATGGATATAGTAAATCTCGCTTGGGCTGCTTTAATGGTAGTCTTTACATTTTCCCTTTCGCTCGTAGTATGGGGAAGGAGCGGACTCTAGGGGTATTACTAATTGAGTAATCGAATTGTATCAATTGTTTAATTGCGATAAAATTTAAAAGATGTCTTTGTTTCAACATTATATTGGATACAGTAATGAATAAGAAAAGACAATAATGAATAATAACCATTATATAAAATAATGAATGATTACCCTAATTGTATTCCGAAACTAAAATCGGCGCATGATAGAAAATTTCTTCCAACCAACTAAATATTCTAGTTTGATGAACCGGCTCTTACCATAATGGTATTACAATGAAAAAACCAATCCATATTTTTCTTTATTTTTATCTGTTTCCCCCCTTTAACTTTTACTGTTATAAGATAAAGTCGTTCCGCAATTATGGCGATACATACTTTTTACTGGAAGCAACTAGTAGTTAACCGGGGGTCCTATACATAATAGGATTGGATCCTTCTCTCAGTGCGCGATCCAGATATCGCGCATTTCGTCTTTGTTTTAGACTCCTAGAACTAGAAATTTTTTATGCTTTCTTTTTGACTTGACCCATTTCATGTCATGTTTCAGTATGAAAAATTTGCGGGATTTACTCTACTACTCGCGTCCCCTTTCCAAATTCCAAATCCGAAGAAGTTCCCATAGAACTTCACGTATCATGATCATACGATCTGTTATTGGAATGGGAATATGATAAAGATAAAAAAAAGATTCCTCGGTTTCGCTTTCTTTTATTTTATATAGATATGGTATTTCTTACTAGATATTTTCTTTTTTATTTTTATTATAGTAATTAAATATATACCCCGTACTAGAATCTTCTTTTCATCTTCTTTTCCTTCATTGATTCCTTAAATGCCCCGGGGATCCATATATAAAATTGTCATAAACCAGGGAATTAGAAGAGTCGGCCTTCCATTATTTTGGATTGATCCGAAATGGATGTAGCGAAAAAAGAAATAGAATTAAGCATTAAGCTATTTAGTGAGATGTACATAATATTAACACATTTATCCACATAAAGAATAAAGAATAGATCTAACAATACAACTTGAACTTTGCGACTATTCTAATTTCTATTATTCGGTTCTAGTATAAAAAATCCACTCTACTGTCTACTAACTACTAATATAATAGTCCTACATATGATTATAATGACAAATCGAAAAATAAAAAAAAATAAGAATAATCAAATAAAATAAATAGTATACAATACTAACCATATACAATACTAACTAGATAGTGTGTAGATAATTCTTTCTACACACTATCTCAGACTCAGATACTTCTGATTCCAGCCCAATCATTTCACTTAATTTAAGACTTTAAACCTCTTTCTTTCATTTTTTCAATCATTATCCTAAAAACTAAGAATTCGAGGCTCATTCAAATTAATCATTTTGGCTAACTGTTTTTACATAGATGATAAGTAAAAAGGCGGTAGGAACTAGAATGAACAGTGCAGTAGCAATAAATGCGAGAATATTGACTTCCATAATCTCATTGTTTTTTTTGCTTCGCAATAACTCGGGATCTAATCCCATGGAGATGAGAAATTTGACTCTTGTAAATTCAATAGAAGAAATTGTACCCTGATAATACTGAACCAGAGCAATATTATGAATAACAATATATCTTATCTATCAAATCGATTAATCGTCGAAAATTGAATAGTATAACATACGGAGATCCTTTATACATCAAAAAAAGGGGGGAGGCTAATAAAGACTCTCATTAAACTTTTCACCCCTTTCCGCTCTTTACTTTTCTATAACCTAACCTCTTCCTTATTTCTTTATACAATTATGCTTCTTTATATTGATACATAGAATTATCCGATGAGGTATCATATGACCGGTATTTTATGGATCATGTGTAAACCCAATAAATACAAATAAAGAGGGTTAAAATATCTAATATTCCTATAAATTGACTAATGAAGGGTAGTTGCTTGGTCTTTTCTTTTATTAGTATCCTCCCTCTTGGGAGGGGATAGGAGTGCAGACATTCAAAACTCGACGCGTAATTTGAATGAGAATAAGATAGACTTTCAATTAGTAATTGAAAATGCACAGGTCGGAACTAAAAAAGGTATGGTTTAACCTGAAAAGTACTCTGTTCTGTGTTCTGTCGAGGTCGTTTTATTAAATTCATTATGTATCGTACAACGGGGTACTTTCATTCCATTGATCAAAAAAAAGTCAGACGAATATAGATGGTATTTTTTAAACTACTGAATAAAGTAATACCACCAATTATACCCATCTACATGTGTCTCTCCCTTATCAATTGGTACAATTTTCAATTGGGATTAGTAGAAGAAATGGAAATTCCCATAAGAAATGAAATGAGGATTCCCCATTGGGGATTAGACCTTAGCCCCCCTTTTACAGAAAAGCGGAGAGGGGCGAATTGAAAAATCCATCAGATCCTAATCCTAGTTCGGGACTGGCGGGGCTCGAACCCGCAGCTTCCGCCTTGACAGGGCGGTGCTCTGACCGATTGAACTACAATCCCGGCGAGGTGTACGGCGTACATGTTCTTATGTTTTCATAAGTCGCGTCGTGTTGTAACAAAGAAACAAATGATATACTCTATATATATCATTTCCAAACATAACATATATGGACTATAGTGAGAGTGGCACAGACTGCTGG